TGTTTATACACTTTATTTTTTAATTCTGCCAATTGACTAGAATCATAAATGGAATCGGATTCTATCTAATACAACGAAAAATTTTCAAATTCAACAATGAACTAGAGAAAGAGAAATAGAATGGAATGGAAAATATCAAAAATCAATAAAATTAAGGCGGCTAGAAAAACTTATTAGATACCATGGATTCGGATATCTAATAAGTTATACCTACTATTGGATTTGAACCAATGACTCCTGCCGTATGAAAGCAATACTCTAACCACTGAGTTAAGTAGGTCAGTTAGAATCAAAAAGAGAAAGAAATGGAACCCATCACATCGATGGATTATAAATGTAATATTATTTATAAGCAATACCGATCAAAGAGATAAAAGTTCGATCATGTAATATTCATCTTGACAAGAAATTATTGACATGATAAAATATATATCACAAGCAAAAGGGCTATAGCTCAGTTAGGTAGAGCACCTCGTTTACACGCGCGCCGATGTTTTTTCAGAGGAGTACATTATGGAATCAAACAACTTATTGAGAAGTTGATGTCTTACTCCATGACTTTTAGGGAACAAGAGAACAATAGCCTGACAAAAGATTCGGTCCACTTTAGGTGCCCCTTTTCTATTTATATTTTTAGATTTTAGGCAACCAATAGAACCCATTATTGATTTAAGATATTGATAAGGGGAATACTAACTCTATTCAATGCTAGGCATAATGAGTATAAAGACCTCAAAAAATTCTTTTTTCGTCCTATCTTATGAACTTTAAGGTGTATGAAGTTTCATATTGGCTTTTTTAAATAAAAGGGGGGCGATGGAGACTTCATTTAACTTAGGTTGATCTAAGCCAAAAGCAAACCTACGTCAGGATAACCTTCTTTGAAACACTTCGGTAGTGCTCTCAGATCGGAATCCAAATAAGAAATCAGAGCACATGGAGCCATCTTCTTATCTTCTTGTCAAGAGAATTATGGTAGACTAACTGATTATTTATATCAGTTAATGGAAGAGCCCAATGCAAAAAAATGCATGTTGGGTCTTTGAAACAGTTCGAATCATTTTGAGAATAATCAGTTTGATCTGTTTTACCGAGAAAGTCTACGGTTCGAGTCCGTATAGCCCTAAAAAAAATGAAATAAAATTCAAATACAAAGATACAAAGACAAAAATTGTATAGTTTTTATTTCTTCATTATTGTATTGTTTGTAACTAGCCGCTTGCAATTGCTTGGTTTATCGAAAAACGAAAAAAAAAGCATTCTCATAAGCTTGCTCGCAGGAATCATTCAGGATAGAGTATAAAGCCGAAATCAAAAAAAGTGCACTTCAATAGAACCAATAGCTATTTTTTTTTATCTTGTCTTGGCTAAACAAACCCAATTTTCTTTCCTAAGTCAATTACATTAGGAATTTTCCCTTTTCCTATCCGCAATCAAAAAGAGTTAGTGATACTTTTTTTCTTTGTCTTTGGGATACCCGCCTAAGCCTAATGAATTTTTGGAGTCAAAATCATGACACGAACTCATTTAAAAACAAATTCCAACCTAACTCAACAAAAATCAAATCTACTCGTAAGTTACACGGATTTAAAAACGACTTACTCTATTTATAGATTTAAAAACGACTTACTCTATTTATAGACAAGCTGGAGTTTGAAAAATTAGGATCTTTATTAACTTTCATTATTAACATTTAACATTGTAAAATGGGCTCTTCTTTATATTGCTATACTAGGTAAGGTATAGCAATAAAAGAAAGGAGTCTTTTATTGCCCTAACATTGAATTGCTAAATTGAATAATTAATAAATTGAATTAATATTATTGAATTAATAATTGAATTAATTTTAATTAATATATTTATATAAATTTCTAAATGAATATAGAAGTAGAATATAGAGAATAGAAATAGAATATATAGAATAGAAGTCGAATTTAGTTAATATAAGATCCTATTCCATTAATGTTTAATATTATTATTATTTATTATTATATTTTATTTTTATATTATATAGGTGGAGGTACTATATTACATATAGAATATAGTATTTTCTATTTTTATATAGATTTTATATGGATTGGTATTTTATTTAATTAGTATTTTATTTAATTAGTATTTTATTTAATTAGTATTTTATTCAAAATTCTATTTTGAATTCTTTTTTTTTTATAGATTTTTATAGAGAATCCGAAGTGAGATGAAAAATCGAGAAAAGAGTCTTATTTGTATAATCGAGAAAAGAGTCTTATTTGTATAAAGTATAAGAGCAAGATCAATATATATTTATAATTGATATCGAAATAAAAATAAAATTGAAGTAAATGGAACAATTCAAGTCGATGAATCTTGAAATGATACATGTACCACAGCAAACAAAACTAAGCAGTTCAATCAAAATAAATTGTTATTTTGACTAAACAGTTATGAATGAGTTGAAAATGAATTTCAATTCGACTCGAATAATCTAGTATATTTTCTACATTCATAGGAGTGCACCCAT